CGAAAACGAGTCCCTAAAGTCTGTTTTCATTTCAATGGCAGGCTCAAGGAGTGGAAAGTGAGTCCATTCCTTGGTAAAAAAAATTAAGTAATGCTGCTTCCTTCTTAGACTTAGAGAAGGGCCCCTATTTTTTATTTTAGTCTAAGTAGCCTATAGTGGTTGTTTCCACTTAAATAAAGGGCGGGTAGGCTAGGGAGGGAATGTTTACTTTTCTTATTTGCGGTGCGGGGAAAAGAGTTGATGCCGCTAGCAGCTCAGCTTAGGCCGTACCTACATGGGCTCCAGATCCTCCCTGTCTTCCTGCAGATTATGATTCCTGCTTGCCTTGAATCCCAAACATAACGACTACTTGATTCGCGCCGGGCGATTCCAGTTCCAGAGTGATTTAGCCCGCGCCTGGGACAAGTGGTTTAGTGGACTCTTGAGAAGTAGCTTTTCGGATCTCTGGGTACGTGTTCCACCTTTGTTTGGGCGTTGCAGTTGCAGAAAGATAACCTGCTGCCAGAAGAAATAATGCAGAATTGAGTGAATAATGCCTTTAAACCGGTACCGGTAAAGTACTCTCGCGCTTATCTATTTATAGGCCCAACCTATGAAACAAGGTTCTCTACCTGTGTAGATACGGCAAACAAACTCTACCAATACCAATCCACCGGAAGAAGCCTGAACAATCACCCAGCAAGAGCTTTATAGGATGTTTCCTTTCTTAGTCTTAGTCGAGGTTCTTACAACGTGGCTTGATGCAGTGTAGATGTTTTGGTAGTCCAGTTCAGAGATATGACAGGAAAAACTCCACACTAGAGACAAGAACATAGAAGAGAATAAAGGCAAGGGTGTGCTTCTTCTTTCTGGAGAGACTGACAATCAGAGTCGATTCGATCGTGTGCTTCTCGGTGCGCCGACTACTTCACTGTTTCCTGTCTTTTTTTCCCTATCTCTTGGATGCAGCTGCCTGTTTTTCCCTATCTCTTTCCTCCTATTTTCCCGAGCTAGCATCTTTCCCTCTTTCGAGTAAGCACTGGCCCAAGGAAAGGAAGGTGCCGGGAGAGTAGGCCGATATATCACTCATGCTACTGTTTGAATTGCTGCTTTTCCAATCCAATCCAAGGAAGGAGTAGAGGTAGACTGTAGATCAAATCGTAGCGTAATGACGTGAATCTTCAAAGCCATGATTCTCTGTGCCAGTTGTCTAAATGCGTAATTAATGATCCAATCCACCTCTTCTATTATGAAATATAAACCAGACATCGTCGGCGTAAGAACAAGACGGATACTTCTCCTCCACCCTTGCCTTGGAACGAGTAGTAGCTTCTAGTTTCGCAGGAATGACTAGAACGCTCAGATATGGAATTCTTTTAGGCTAGCTCCGGGCTTGCTGTTACAAGCGATTCGAATCGTTTTCCTGTGCTAGTTGTACAGTACTATACTACAACTACATTTCTTTCCTATTGCTTACCCGGTCTTATAGCTCTACTTTTGAAACCGAACGAGTATTGCTAGTTGTTACAAACAAACCCACCAAGCTATCTCATCCTCCTCCCCCGGGTTTCCTTCCCGCGACCTGTGCTAGTAGTATGTCTCCGTTGCTATTTACTTTCTCGAATAGACTAGTTGGACAGCTATCTACGCATTTACCAGTGCTACTTTAACGAATCGGGTAGTTGGACAGCAGGAACTCTTTTTTCTTACTACTCGTCCAGTACTAGCATCCTTTGCCTTCTCTATCATTCCAGAGCTTCTCAGCAGACAATCTCAGCCCCCTAGTTTAAGTCTACGTCCTCAGGGGCGCCCTTTACTTGGTTGAGATCTAACCACCTTATGATAGCACCCCAATATTGACGATCATAGATCCAGGCGGGCCCCCCTACCCAGAGACATTATAGCTCATCGGTCTATCAAGATAATAAAATTCATTAATTAAATTCCTGAGGAGAAAAGCTTTGTCTGGGCTCAAATTCCAATACCATTGATCGAGGATAGGGTTTTGAAGGAGGAGATGCAAGAGGGGTCACCATTGTTTACTTTTCATGCCTACTTGCCGGCGGAAGCGAGTTACGGCTTTGCTTCTTTCGTGATTCACTTGGAATTCACTTTCTTTCTTTAGGGCATGGCATTCAATTCTAACTTTGGGATTCCAGAACATTCAAGAAAGAAGGTCAAAGGACTCAGGCTTTAATGCCAAAGTACTGGGCAGAGCGTACTTACCTACTTAGACAAGAGGGATACTTATAGATAGATCTCTATGAGCGTAAGGCAAAGTGGGCAAGACTACTTCCACAACTACATTTTCGCCATTTTGGTTATAGCCCTTGCGGCTGCTGAAGCAGCTATTGGACTATCCATTCTTTCTTCCATCCATCGTAACAGGAAATCAACTCGTATCAATCAATCCAATTTTTGGAATAATTAGACATAGAATCCCCTAAACAAAGGGGCATATATAATAATAAGAAACATTAAGATGAATAGAAATAAAATCTTATTTTCTTATTAGTGTTTAATAATATCCTTTTTTTGAGTAGGTTATTTAATAGTATTGTTTTTTACTTATTGAATATTGCATTTTTGCAATTCATTGATATTGCAATAATTTATATTGAAAAGATGATAGCTAATTTATTGGCTAATTCGAATTAGTATGTAGAATTCGTATAATTATAACTGTTGAAGCCTTAAATTCAAGTCTCTTGGCTTTCTAAGATAAGATCAGAGGAGGAAAAGAATGAAGGTGTGGGCGGGAAGGAGGAGGCAAGGCCCCCTCAATGTGTATTCGACTACTCATTACGGAACCACCGATTGATCCGATTAGACTTCCCGCGGGGTAGCACGGGGAACTTGCTGAATCAACTCCTTGGAATCGGAGGCCTGACTGAGGGTCAATCCTATGGTAACCTCAACCTAGGAATGCCTGTTTCACTTCCTTGACAGAGCCAACTGAGATGCTCTGTCTCGATGTTGACCTAACATGGATTGATTCGAAATTCTGAAGGGTCTCATCCTGATCTCGCAAAGGATCAGCAATAGCTGTGTGTACTCGAGGACTCTTAGGGAAAGAAAAGCACTTTTCTCTCTCAGCAGTTAGACCGGCTATGGGCGGGTTGGTTATATACTGCGCCTTCCTTCTTTCGAACCTTTTGGTATGTATTGCCCCAGAATAGAATAGATCAGATCCACCGGACCAGAAACTCAATTCCGCACTGCTGCTGAGTCGTCGGGCTTATCCACCTCAGGGATTCGTGGAATTTCCGTTTTTGAATTGCGTTGGGGGAAATCTACCAAAGCTAGGCAGATAGATAGACTCCTTTCCCGCTGCTAAGGGAGAGCAAGAAACTAAATCACATGATTTTTCACCAGCGCCCTTTTTTTTGCGGGTACTAAGAGTCCTCTCACTACCAACCAGCAGACATCATCATCTGGCTGGGTCTTGCCGGTATCAACAACGAGAAAGAAGAACCAAATGGAAACAGCAACTAACTATGGCTCTTGGCCCAGACAACGTCCTAGGCGTAGGGGAGATCAAAACAAGAAGTCACGCCTAGACGACGACGCCCGTCCTGGGCTGCAGTAAGTAGATCGAGAGGTCGTTCCGCCCCTTGTCCCCGAAGATGGGTAATATGTTCTCATACAATGTTGCTCCAACTTTTTTCTAGAGGGCCTAGCTGGCGAGCGATCCCAGTCCGCGGCAGAGAACAAGACAGCAAGCGAGCGTACCTTTGTTCGCTTCTTTTCCACCAAGCACAGAAGTTTAAGGAGAACTGTAGGTCGGTGGCTACCTAAGGAAACTCCGATTCGATCCGCCCCCCGGCTGGGAGGCATCTACCTCATCCCGATCACAAGGAGAGGTTCACCATGATGGGGGGGTCAGGTACTTGAATTCTTTTCGTTCCGGAAAGAATTCAATGCATAGGGGACCATCCTTTTTTTTGCGGCATGCTCTCTGATTTACGGATTCGCAGGGGGCCGAGGGCCAACCTTAGTTGACTGACAATGACAAAGGCTTGCGAAACAAAGTAGCGCCTTTGAAATGGAATCTTAATTAAGTAGTCGTCTATCAGTGGTGCGAAGCAGCTTTGCCCCGGGGAGCGAAAGGTTATACCTTTGTAAGCGAACAGCGGTTCTTCTATGTAGGGTATTCCTCCTTTACTCTCTTAATTAACGTCGAGCTAAGTGACTTTGTGTAGCGTAGTAGAATGAAGGCTACGTACGCACCGACACTCTCTTATCCCTAAGCCTCTTCTCTAACTCGCTCGCCTACAAAAAATAGTAGGCGAGGCACTCAGCCGCTGACTTTGACTGTAGTGTAGTGTAGTATACTTTCGTCGCCTTTTCTTTTAGAACCCTTTCTCATGTTCTTTCATTCATCAAGTAGGCGAACCGTCAGGTCCTTAGTAGCGTTGACAAAGAAGAAGAGCCAAAAAGAAAGCTAGAATTTCCATTCCAATAGTGAGACCAGCTTGACAAGCTACCTTTCGGGTGCGAAGATCATTTTTTATGACTTCCACTTCTCGATCCCGGCCCGGAAAAGTGACCGACCCAATGAAAGAAAGGGTTTATGAGCCCTAGCCCTGTAAGCCCACACCTGTGTAGAGTAGATCGTTCAACACCTGCGGCACAAACCCATTTTTGACCAATTGGTCCGTATATCATAGGCGACCGAACGGCCGCCCCCCGTCTTACTAGACCAACCTGCTATAATTATTCCATAAACACCTAGCGAAGATATGGCAAACAAATAAAGTAGCCCTATGTTCGGATCTGACAATACCATACCATAATCAAAAGGTACAACGGCCCAAGCGACCAGACTTAACATAAATGTAGCCACTGGAGCCATTCTAAAAAGGGAGAAATTAGCACTACTTGGTGAAATAGGTTCTTTTAGAATCAATTTAAAACCATCTGCTAGAGGTTGTAACAATCCGAACGATCCCACTACATCAGGACCCTTTCGACGTTGCACAAAAGCCATTACTTTACGTTCAGCTAGCACTAAAAAGGCTACTCCTAGTAGAAGTGGTAGAATTAAACAAAGTATTTCCGCTGGAACAGCTATGTACGTTTTCGATTTTCTATTCACTCATGATCGGGCCTGACCTGGTCGACCCGATCAAACTATTGAACTTATGATCTGGCCTGGTTGACCCAATCATGATATTGAAGGATGGGACCTTTTCTCGATAAACTCCGGATCCCGAGAAGTTTTGAAGATGGTGCTCCTGTTACGTTACTTCGAATGGAATCCTCACTTGACTAAGCATAAGCGAAAAACGTGGCTGAGAGTAAGCAATCCCCTTTCCTAGTGGTTGAGTCATGATCAGAAATATTGCGAAAGAAAGTGAAATGTCCTATCGTCGTCCCAATTTGGGTAATCCACGATGTCTTCATTTTATGTACCCATCTTTACTCGTTTTCGGTGTATCGATAGTTCGTTGTACTACACTTTGAACTAACCTAGAGTAGAGGCCGTGCTTAGGAAAAAATCGATATCAGTGAAGTAATCCCGGAACTCTAGAAATCGTGAAGAATTTCTTCCATTTTGTTCAATATCGCGAATATAGCGGAAAAGGGCCCCCTCTAGAACATTCCTTTGAATGGAATTGTTCATTGGGTTCGACTTGTTGTTCGAAAAAATAGAAAGCAGTCTCTCGTATGTTATTGTAAGGTGATTCATTCATAATATTTATTATGTGCGGTTTCAAGATGCTAAAAAAGTATATTTTGTAATCGGCTTTTGAGCTCCATTATGTGTACTTCATCAATTTAGGAATTATGGACTTGGCGGTAGTGGTCAATACTAACTGCACCGTCTAAATGCTCCCTGACCAAGTTAGCGTACTCGCCAGGGTTGAGTTGAGGGCCCGTGCGCTAATTGGGCTTCGAGGCTATACGCGAAAAAAGCTCGCTTTCTACTGATCTGCGGCCTGTTCTGTCCTAAACAGTTCCTGAATGTTATTTGTTTCATAGGAAGATTCCAAAAGCACATTGATGCCGAAAGAATCTTCGGAACCGGTGGAGAGGCTATTCTGATTGAAGGCTAGACAAATAACATGACTGAGGTATGTAAATCAAACCAGTGAAATAGCTTTATAATATTAGATAGATATAGAATATAAAAAGCAAAAGCCTGATAATGGGTTTCAAACACGAAAGAATCAAATCAAAAAACAAAATTATTGCTTTCTTTTTTTTTGGTGCTTGCTTTTCGCCTGCCTTCCCGACCACGGATAGGCTACGGGGCTTTGCACTTCGGCCCCTGTGAATACCACATCAAGGTGACAGGATTCGAACCTATGGCCCTCTGTACCCAAAACAGATGCGCTGACCAGACTGCGCTACACCTCGTCTCCCCCCCGGAACATATGGTATGGATCTACCCAAAGACTCGAACCGCAGTCGCCCACCCCGCGGCACAGGGAGGCGAGAACCACCGCTTTTAGGAAATAAGCCTACAATTTGATTTGATTCTCGTCTCGTTTCACTTGCATTTTCTTTCGGAATGACTTGATCGTTCTGAGAGTGGAATCGAACCACTCACTCCGGAAGGATTTAGAGTCCAAAGGGCCCAGCGAAAGAAGTCCCACGCCAGCAGCCTGCCAGAACCATTAATACAGGGTTTGATCCACTGAACACCCACACAATCTCGATTTGACAGATCATCGCCATCTCTTTGGACATGCATGTGTTAAGCAAATGGACTGAACTGAATGAAGAGTGATGTCACATCGCATTTTCGATCTTAGGCGAACGATGGGTTACCGGGTCTACGACCTCGCAAGGCACTACTGTAGACCTCTTTGGGCCAGACGCTTTCTCAATCAAAAATGGAAAGAAGGAGTGAGTCTATCACCTACGTCATTTCTCAAGCAAAAATGGAAGCATTAAGTCATCGTTCCGTCATACAACATCTAAGGTCATCCCTTACGACTTCCCTACATCACCCTTCTAAGCTCCTTTGCCCTATGACAAAAGTCTACTTTGAATGAATGATCATTTTACGGTTCGATTCCGGCTCGTGACATGAAGAAGAAGTCCCAAACAGGGATCAGATGAGTTTGCACAGCGTTACTTTGTTGACGGAAAATCAAATTGTTCTTCCGGTTCCTTCAGAAGACTATGCTTACTTTCTTTTCTCTTACCGGTCTTTTCAATCAAGGAAATGTATTCCGTTCCTCGAATCGGGACTTTCTTTGTCGAGGATCTCTGGTACTCCATCGAGTTTCCGTTTCTTCTTCTAATGGCTGTGTCCGTCTAAGGTGGCTATTTGAGCGATTTAAGTATCGCGGTTGTCTTGAGCTCTGGATTGATGGACGGGGCTGGGTTCAATTTCAACTCGGAGATAGCCGGGTCTATAGCTATAGTAAGAGCCGCTTTGTGAACAGCATCGGATAACATAGCAAGGGTAGCCGCAATAGAGCAATTATGCCTTAAGCCCAAAACTCTTCCTTCTAGCTGGAAGAAAAGACTTTTCTTATTCCAAGCCAGCTACGGTGAAACGGGCAGTTAGTTCAGTGAGGACAGCAGTTCCAGCAAAGACAGTGGAATGGTAAAGCTGTTCATTCTCAACGGGAAAGGATTTCTCTATTGCAACGGGGCTAGTTTCAACAAGGTGAGCAAAGCTAGATACTTAGGCTTGTCCAGTTGTTCCACCAACCCCTGCTCCCGACCCAGGTACATTCTTCTTGGCAGCTCAAGACCTTTCTTGTTCCTTGCTCCCGTGGATCGATACTAGTTACTTACCTTTAATCTTAGCTTAGTGTCTTTTACCTAACCTACTCGCTCGCCGAGCTTTTTTTATCTTGGTTATTGGCTTTTTTACTCAAGTTAGAGCTTTTCTTTCCTGGCTTTTTCACTCGAGTTGTTCGCTTGGCTTTAGCTCATTTTTTTGTCCATTTCTTCTCTTTACAGATCCCCTCGAAGTATCCAGAAGAATGGCAATGCAAAATAATAGCAATAGTCGTCTCGTAGGTGCTGGTGAAAGAATAGCTTATGGGGCTGGAGTCAAAGGAGCTTTCATAGACATAGAAATCATAATAGAAAGAGCAGGCCTGCGAGCAGCGAGTGCCCTTTGTAAGTTGCGAGCCTGCCTGTCAAACCATAGGCGCCTTACCGCCCCCCCTTTCTTTTTTGAATTAGAAAGAAGGGGATGAAAGACAAAGAAAGAGATCAGGTTATTTATGATCGGAGAAAAGGAAGGGGCGTGGTTGATGTGTCACTGGGAACCCGTAGGAAGGGGAGACGACCGGCCTCATTCACATCTGAAATCGCCAACATGAACACAAACGAAATCGTCGAATTTCGTATAGAAAGAAAAGGAACCACTTCTATTCTCTTCTCTTTTCTTAGGTATATGAAGAATTGCTTTTTGGTCCCTTTCGTCCAGTGGTTAGGACATCGTCTTTTCATGTCGAAGACACGGGTTCGATTCCCGTAAGGGATATTACTTCATCCTGGCCTTCAAATCGTTGGTGCTGATTATCATATAATCTCCTTGCTTTGGAGTGAAGAAAAGAAGTTCGATCAGTTCATTCAATTAGGAAGCGTCAGACTAGGCCTTTCTTTCAACGAATGTCTCATTCTAATCTACCTACCCGGATCCCTTTGCTACTAAGCGAGCCAACTATCTATCGACAGACCCATCAGCTTTGCACTTAACTAACCCATTTATTTCCAACAGTTTGACGCCCCATTCCTCGTTTTCCCACTTGTACTTCTATGCCTTGCCCCATAGAGAGGAGTCTTCTTTCTTCGGAAAAACGGCTGAATTCGATTAAGTATTCCCATAGAGAAAAAAGCCCACTAATAACTGGAGGTAGTAGCCCTTCCTCTTTGGTCTAGTTGACCGCAGCACCCATTGCCGAAAGCAGCTCATACGGGGGTATTTCCTTGGCCAACGCTTCTAGTAGGAGGCATATTCCTTTCTCCCGAGGGTGAGGTTTCTCACTTTTGCCTATGGCTGGCATAACCAAATCTAGAGCGGAGTGAGCCAATCCATTTGTAACCGTTTCAAAGTCTTCTGCGGCATCTTCTGGATCAGAATCTCCTGCTCAACCGAGAATGAATTCATTTTCATTGTATTATGTGGCAGTCCCACTACTTTCAACCATGGAAGCGAATCGATGATCCTGTCCAGAGTATCTTTATGAAGAATATCCTAGCCTAGTCATAGCTTTCTTTGTAAATGATCTCTCCTCTGCATCGCTGGAAAAGTTCTCAACCGGATTATCGGAGAACAACCGCACTCAACCAAGAACTTCCCCTTCCCCCATTTCCCTGTCTTCGCTATTTTGCTTTTCTACTGCTTGCTCCCCGAGCTCCCTATCCGAGTAAGTCCTACCTTCCTGGTTGGCAAGTAGTAAACCCTACTTCCCTTTCAAATCCTTGATTTGATCATCTTCATTCGGAGGAAAACTAGTTACAAATGTTCTTTGCTCGTGATACTTTGAATTGAAAGAGGAACGCTTGCAACGATAGCCCTTGTCAAGCAAAGCATCCTAGTGTGAAAAAGCAAGAAAATGCACTGACTGGCCCTGCCTTCAGCCGTACTCTCCTTTCAGGGTACTAGTTTGAAAGCAGGAACTCGGAAAGGAGGCACGGTTTTAGCAAGAAGCAAGGAATTCCAATTCATAGGAAAGCCAGCCAGCCCCGCCACGTTCGAAGAAAACGGAAGTGCTAGCAACGAAAGCAGCAGGGCCACGAATCGGATTAACAGATAGGGATCAGGTTGTTGTTGAAGTTCAGTAAAGAGCAGGGCCAAGCCAAGCCGGATTAGCAGAAGAAAAAAAGAAAGAGAAGGGATACCCTTGCATCCCTTCTCTTTCCATTTTCAATATTACAGATTATCTAATCTTTGTTGCTGCTTAGGACTAGGCGAACATCAGATGAGATGAAAGCTAGTACTACCTCATACGATACGGTGAAGAAATTCTAATCTGCTCTAGAAAACCACTTTTCATGTTCCAGATATAGCACGTAGGTTGTGACTCCACATGGGGAGCTGAGGGACATAACATGATAATAGAAGGTCATCCTAGGTAGAGCTGTAGCACAGATCCACGGAGCGGGAGAAGCTCGGGTAAGAGGAAAAGAAAAGAATACCACCATAAAAGAAAATTGTGCCCTCTTGAGCCCTAAACCTAGGAGCAATGGTTTCTCTCCTTCCCAAACTGCAACCGCAACCAGTTCTAATTCAAACAGTGTGGTGGAGTTCAATCAGAAACTCTCCTTCATCCCTCTTCAAATGCATTCCTCACTACGAGATTGAATATGTTTTCCCAGCCTCCCACCAGTAGGCGAATCCCTCCAACCAATGACTACACTACCTTGGTTATCCGCTTTCATGTCTTGGATTGAGCTTTCTAACTCTTATTATAGTTGGGTGGGCGGAAAGAAAGGACAAGATTCCTGCTTCGTTCAAAGTCCTAGTCCTGTCTCCTGATATCTCGCCCGCTATTTCTATCTCCGCTAAACCTAGTCACTTGGCTAGCTATACTTCTATAGGAACTATCTAAGCTATACTTTACTTGACATGACTGCCTATCCTGGAACTCAAAGTCTTAAATACGTCTCTCTTGGCTACCCGTGACTTGCGTTGACCTATCCCTACTACTTGGTTATTAGCTTACCCTTTTATACCTATTAGAAACCCTAGCTAGCTTGTAAACACCTATCTCGTGCTTTACTTCTATACTGACCTAAACGTGAACTGAACAATATGCCTACCTTTTTTATGTTTCTCAACAATAAGCATCCCGTGGTGACAACAAACCATATGCCAACAAACAACTCCTTAAAATGCTTATATGTATACAGCTTGGCCTTGCTATTCACAAATGTCTATCAGCTTCTCCTGCTTCTATACTTGCCTATCTGTGACATGACCTATTCCTACTTGCTTTGTCAACTACTTTACGATACTTAACTTAACTTTACGATACTTTACTTTATCCCCAGACCTATAAACAATGGGTCTCAATTCGGGAGGAAGAACCGGTAAATTGTACATACGAATGTCAATCTTCATTTAATACACTGGTAGGGGTCGATCAGGCAAATCCCAAAGCCCCGAACTGCTCTACTGATCTTCTCTCTCTTCAGACTCACTGAACCTTCTCAAAGACTCCTTTTGCACTGAGAACACAATTAAGAACCCTCCTTCTCACAAGAAGGCAAACCTTGTACGTTGATCGAATCTTCTTTCGCATCCAGAAGAGAGGCTGTGGGCTATCCGAGAGAGTGGTTCAGGTGACTACCGGAGTCATTGATTAAGCAGGTCAGATGGGCTTAGTAGGGCTCGAACCTACAATATCACCGTTATGAGCGGTACGTTTCAACCAATTAAACTATAAGCCCAATCGGATCTCTACATGCCGGGAAGAGCGGACAGAAAGAGGAGACCCTTTGCTCTATCTCCTTCTTCCTCTTCCCGGGGCCCCGGAGGGCAAGCCCTATTAAAGAAGCTAAGTGACTTTCGTCACTCAAGTAGTGAGTTTGAGAGTGGCCGTTAGGGCGACCACTTGTACTTCTAGGCCTTGGCGACCTATAGTCTTGTTACGCAACACAGCTTCACTCGATTCAGTAAATCAATAGTTCAAACCAGCCCACTAATAGCTTAGATAGTGGCCCTTCCACTTTGGTTTGGTATAGTTGACCCTACCTATTGACTCAAGGTAAGACCTCTGACTCAAGGTTCATAGGAAGGGGGAACCCAGACGTAGTGGGATGTAGGCTTCAGTTGTTTTGGTACTTTTGCACTACCTACGTCTTATTATTTATTTTGTAACCGGCTTTTCACCGGCAGGTCAGTAGGCCTTTTAGAAGGCGAACAAACGAAAGTTCTCCGCGGGCGCTAGCGCTATCTTGTTCGCTTTTGTCAACTGAAGTCGCGCGTAGCGCCAACTAACTGATAGCTGATAGAGCGCGGAGCCCCGAGTCTAAGCGAGCAGAGCCATTTCTTTGTCGTCAAAAGAAAAAAAAAGTACTAAAGGCGAAGGGCATTCTGTTGTACAGCTACTTTGGTTTTGGTATAGTTACAAAGGTAACCGGTAGGTGACTGTTGAATCGACAGTAGTTACGAAAGGGGGAAATAGCTCAGTTGGTTAGAGTGCTGGTCTGTCACGCCAGAAGTCGCGGGTTCGAACCCCGTTTTCCCCGCACGATCTTCCTCTTCCTGCCCGACTCATTTTGTCTTCACTGGAAGCTGCTGATCCCAGCGTAGCATTCAAGACAATTGTTCCTTCTTCGGTCTCCCTCCACCCCCTTCGTTTGTTGTGGGTCGCGTCTCACCGCAGGCACTTAATGAAAATGAATGAGTGAAGATCTTCCTTCCCCCCTTGTGTCTTACCAAGGACTGAGTTCCCACTTGTGGCGAAAAAAAAGTATACCATCCCACCCGGCCTCCCCCCGGGGGGTTAAGGTTCCTCTCGGAGACTGCCAGTCTACAAGAAGCTGGCAGAGCTTTAGCCATTGGACCACATCCATCCATCCTCCTACCTAAACAGTGACGCCTTTTCTTGTTCGTTCTTCGAATTACGCTAGTGGAGACTAATTCCTTCCGGCTAATGAAGATACTACCCCAGTCTTCCCATTCATTCCCAGTGGATCCTTTTCATTGAACGAACCAAGTTCACCTATACGAGAGTGAGGAATAGAAATCCTACAATCAACTTCCCACTTTTTATGTCCCGTTTGACGATTCTGCTGCGTCTTTAGAAAAGAAAAAGGAGAAGGACAGGGTCAGAAAAGCGATAACTATCAATTCGAATTCAGAATGAATCAAATCTCCCCAAGTAGGATTCGAACCTACGACCAGTCAGTTAACAGCCGACCGCTCTACCACTGAGCTACTGAGGAAGAACGGACTTAAGGAAGCTGACTCTCGTTCTTTGGACCAACCAACCGAAAAGAAAAAAAGTTAGTCACTTTTTCTCTTTCACATACACCGGGAGAAAGGGTGACGATAGCAATCCCCTTTGCCTCCCCGGCCGGGGAGCCCCCAGGACAGGACAAGGGGGGCGGCGGGGATTAATAAAGAATGGGTTGGCAAATATCTCACTTAATGGTGGGAGGTTAGTCTTAGTCTGCCTGGAGTATTTAGGTTAGGGTTTTATTTGAAATCAAAATCGAAATGCAAATGAAATAGCTGAATTCTTTATCCTTAAAAGACTGGAATCCCTCCAACCAATGACTACTCAACCTTTATCACAATCTCAACTGCTTTCCACAGAAAGTATTACCTGAGGTTGAACATTTATCCCTTCAACCTGATTGCCTTAAACATTCATAGCTAACAGTTGACATCGTCTTTCCTTAATAAAAGAAGTAAACTATTTAACGGTTTTAGTTTGTCAGCTTTCACCACTTCTGTTTTGTCTTCCTCGACTATACATTCTCTTACTCCAAAAGGGTCTAACCCAGACAGAGATTACTTTTCGATAACACACCTAGTTCGGGGGTTGATTAACAGGAAAGCCCGCGGCCTACCACTACGAATTTATAGCTATAAAGGGTCACAGTATGAAACTGCTACCCATTTGATGCACAAGGATGCTATGGTTAAAGCTAATATCTACTCAGCTGTTCCCCGACTTAGGCTATATAATCCATCTTAGGTACAGTAACCTAGACTCGAACTCACTATACAGGAAACCGTTCAACGAAATGTGTGCTCAATTTATTAGAATACGCTTGTAAATCCTCTTCTAAATTCTTACTGTAAAAGAATAAGGGAAACAGTCATTGTTGAATCTGCATGGAACCCTATATGAATAATCATTATTGTATTCTACCTAACATCTTATGGGGTTGGTAAAACCAACGCATTGGTAGCTATAAAGCTTGCTACCATGATGGCAGTGCCGACACTCGCTTCATAGCAACATTATTATCCATGTTCTCGGCTTGGTTAACGTTAAAAACCTCCGTAAAGGTTGGATCATTCATAAATGTACTAAGATAAGAACAGTATTCACTATGTCTTTATTGATCAAGAAAGTCACCCTCTTGTAACCATTAATAACGGCTTCTGGGTTCTTAAAAGCATTCCAATTTGCCAATGGGTGAGCTATTTCTTGGGGGATAATAAAAGGGTTATCACACTGAACATACCTGTACCAAACTACAACTCCTATCCCCATTAATACAAGGATATTAAACATACCCCAGACAAACTTATTGTTAGATTTGTTAAAAGTGCAAGTTCTAACTTGCGTTATAGCACTAGAAAATACTGTATTGTATTGTATTGTATCCAACAAAATACCTTTCAATCCTCGGCCCACTTCAGTTTTCGTGATAAAAACTCATTATGGGGATAGTCTGCCCCTTCATATATAGTATCAATAACAGGATCTCTTATTGGATCGTCTCTAAGATCTCCTAACCTCTCCCATGCATTTTTAGCTACTAAACGAATGTTTGTATTTTTTTGAGATAATATAATATCTCACCGTCGTAAATAAGGGTTTGACCGCAGCATGTTAAAACATGAGGCAATTCATGAAACTCTTCTATCAAATCATATACATTCGAGACTCCATATAGGTCTATCTATATAGTAACTGAAAGCAGTCTCATTGGTGTATTCCATTTGTGGTAATACTTTATATTCATTATGGAAAACTCTATCGCACAGCTTCTTAGCAAGTAAAGATTGCTTATACATGTTGATTTTAGCAAAGCTGTTAAGAATGCTCTCTTCATCAGTTTGCAACATATGTTTGATATTGCTGTAGTTTTGGGTAAGTCCGACCTTTAAGAATAATCCGACCATGAGGAGTATGGAGTGTTTGCCATGTTTTGTATCTTTTCAGTTGTTCTATTTATGGATTTATTGGGATTTTCCATGAGTTTAGTTGTATCTACCCGATTGTGGTATCCCCACCTCTATCCTTGTAATTGGTCAGAGAGATACAACTCTATGAAAAGCAAATAACCCGAGATTTTGACCCTAAAGAAAAAGAAGTGTCTCTATTTAGAGATTTATCTACTTAGATTTAGATTTAGATGAAAAAATAATACTCCTTCTATATTATTATAGAATATGTATCCCAATCCATCTCGAGTAATTTGTATCAATACCTATTCGGTAGATCCTTTTTTCTGTGCCAGGAACCAGATTTGAACTGGTGACACGAGGATTTTCAGTCCTCTGCTCTACCAACTGAGCTATCCTGACCATTTCTTGTGCATCATCCTAGTCTAGTAGAGTACGTACTTGTATCTATGTGGGACTAAAAAAGAAAAAAGTATTCTAAAATTGGACTTAGTAAATGTCAGGATAATGATAATGACTTACTTAATAATAGGGATTACTTGCCTATACTATAATATGTTCATTTGTATGAATGGGATAAGATCCAAAGAAGTAAGTTCGGATCCGTTTGTGAAAGAGTAGAATAAGAAAGATAGTGAATCTTGTTTGAACCATTAATGAAAAATAGAGGTTGGTACAATAGTATAGTATAGTTAGGAAGTAAAATGGGCTTTTTATTGGGGATAGAGGGACTTGACTTGAACCCTCACGATTTAGAATAGAAAGTCGACGGATTTTCCTCTTACTATAAATTTCATTGTTGTCGGTATTGACATGTAGAATGGGATTCTCTCTTTATTCTCGTCAGACTTGAACGAAAATAAGAAAGAATGAGGAAGAAAAAGATATCGTGATGTACGTCTAAAAACGGAAACTTAAGAACGCTTTTACCAAGAAAGCGTATCACTTTTCAATTGATTGGATCATCATAAGATCGACTGTGTTTCACCTCCCAACCCACACCGGGTTATGTTCCTCAATTCCAACAAGGGTATAATCAGCCGCCCCGGCACATCGACCGGCTCAACCCATGACGAGCCACCTTCACCAAAGCAGCTACAACCTCCCTATTAAAGTGACCCCCGGACCTATACCATACCCTTTTTGAATCTCCGCAAATTGCCAATTACCATTCCCAGGCTAGACCGATTAAAGAAACTAAATTCATACCCATCCTCTGGTCTAAAGAAGAGTTTTTTTTACTTTACTTAACTTTACATTACATTAGAGACCTAATTCAAGGCGCCGCATCTCAGCCCTTCTCAATAGAATCCATGTGCCATTGCCTGAATGTCAATCAGCCCCTCCTGTCCGAAAAGAAGCATATCCGAATAAAGCAAGGTAACCCACAAAGCATTTTTAGCTATTAAGGACTGACTTCAAAAGGCTCAAAAAAACTGGAATCAGTTGGAGGAAACTAAGGGCCAGGTTCACATTATCAGTGAGCGCGGATAAGAACGTTTCCTGGAATTCCACATCCCATATTGACTCTACCATCCCGGCACGTTGGCCACTAAGTCCAATCTGACCTATCTCAAATAAGATCTTTTAGGATCAATTTTATAGGCATCCCTCGCACTTTGTTTCGCTAGCTGCAGCCAGCCCGGACTCGTATGCCAGTGCTCGCTATCCAGCCAGTCTAAAGAGTTCGCCTAGAAAGAACTTCTCACTTCCAGGCTTAGCGGCTGACCTATGAACCACTTCTACTGGTGGCTGCTACTGCTATCAATCGTATAATAGACTGACTCCTTTTTCGCAAAGCGGAAAGAAACATCCCAAGTCAACATTGCCAAAAGTGGACCACTTCTGCTTGATACTTGCTTGCCAATCCTTTACTCTTTTTGTTCCGCCCTGGCATCTTTACCCGCCTACCAGAAATGTGTATCACAAGGTATGATGGGATTAGAACAGTTCCATGTCCATGCATTAAATGCCGCTCCAATCGATGAAGGGCACAAGATCTCGTCCTTAGCTTAGCTTAGTTAGGACTAGCTTTCCCCCTTTTTTCCGAGGCTGCATTGACCTCTCCCAGAGAAATGATAGACAGTTGTGTTGTCTTCTGGCCTTGGTTGTGAAAGAAATTAAGTCAATGCTTCTTACTCACTCTTTCAATGCTATGTCTTTAAGAGATTGAGCTTTCCTATGTCTGAGAAGGGTGCACTTTGAGTCTCATCTCCTGGCTGGTAGTTCTTTCTACGGAAATGAGAAACATATACACTCACTGTGTTACAAGCAAGACTGACGGAACAAAAGACAACACCTCAATTGTCCATGTACACGTAGAGAAGACCAAGAGCGCACACTACAACATCTGGTTGTCTTTCTATCTAATAAGCAAGCAGGTAAAAAGACTCCTTTGGTAAGTGATCTTATAAGACAATAAAGGCTTAGGCCCGCTGCGGGCAAATAAGTCAATTTTTTTCAGGAGTAGCTGCCATTTATGAGCTATTACCACAGTGGGTGCAAGAACTGCAGCAAAGCTATGCAGATGATGACTGGATAGAGGGATTGAAGAAGCAAGCTAAAGAAGATCACTCATACAACACAAAGATCACAGTGCATCTAGGCACTGTAAGATATAAGATACCATCATAAAGTGGAAAGCTATGCTGCTGTCACTAAATGCTAATAGATTTTATTTTCTTCTAGGAATTTATTTTTTAGATAAAGAGTATTTATTAACATGCTAGGGCGGTACAGACAACTTCTTGCTTGATTGGAATAGGAGGCTTTTTACTTTATTTCCTAAATGTGTGACTGATACCAATCCCTATGTTGTACACTCTTCCACTAACTAGAGTGAACCATGCCTGAAGTAGAATGAACCAATTACAAGTGTTCATAGTGGTCTAATAATCCCTTACCGTGAAGGTTCCTAGTGTTAGTGTGCTCTGATACCAGTTGTTGGGTAATTGAAGGAAGCAAAACAATAGGAAACAACAAAACTATGAGAGGAGCAAAGCTTTGTTTCAACTACATCTCATAATCTTATACAAAACTTGTTGATACAAGCTTACATCTGGTCCTAACCATTGGACACCCAGGGGTACTGTAAGTGGAATAGGAAGATTCAACGACTAGTGGTAGAAAGCAACCATAGTACTAGTACTACTAGTGGTAGAAAGCTTACTTACTACTATTTATCTTCACTTGTGTTGTTAATAAAGCATGGGCATAATATAATCTAACTATTTCTTTTTTAAGCAAGGGCCCTGTTCAACAACTAGACATAATGTAATAACCTACTCTTTCTTCAAAGAATGTAGCATACCTAAGAAATGATTTATCTAACGTCCGTTGTGAAATAAAGAAATGCGCAGATCGCTTCTTCTACCCTTCTCTTATTCGCATTTCCTGCTTACTATTGAAATGAAAGAAAAGCTCATGGAATGCAAGGAGTGCAAATAGTGAGTTGACTGCTAAAGAAATAGTATTAATCTAAGGACAAGAGAGTATGGTCGAAATAGTGCTTGTTACTCACTCGCTATTTTGGTGCTGGTTTGACTAATTAGCTTTCGTAGTGCCCTCTTTTCGTAGATTGGAAGGAGTTATTTCCCTCGCTAGATATGTTGGTGTAGGGAATTCCTGTTCTCTTTCATAGATAGGAGGGGCATGCGTGCTTACAGCCTGTTCTCACATATAGATAGTGGGACATGCGTGCTTAGAGATAGTCGAAGGTGTAATCTTTCAAAAAGTAGTAAGTAAAAGAATCGCTACTCGCTCTGGATGGATATTTAGGTACCCTCGCCCTATTCTGGATTTTTACTAGTGTATGGAAAGAGAATCGTGTGCCCGGAAAGATAGAATCATCCTACTGCATTCCTTCTCCGGTCCTTTCATGGCCCATGCTGTTCAAAGGCTAATACAGAAATAGGATTACTTACGAGCTGGGATGGGATGTAGAGTATAGCCCAGAGTTTCTTAGTAGGAATACAACCTTAATGGAATTCGGAATGGGACTTTAGCATTTCCCTCCAGCAGCACTTTGTTTGGGGATGGTTGATTGCTTTTTGATTCTCTAAATCCAAATCCTGCCTCAATATTTCTTTATCTACCAATTAGGCCAACTTACCCTGCTTATCCGTTTTCTTGATAGGCAGGAAGTGAGCAGATTTGGTTAGTCGATCACCAATAACCCGTGTCTAGACCTCTCTTCCATTTCGGTAAGCCTTACAGAAATTCTGCTGATTCGGGTAGATACTAGGTTTATAGATGAAATAACTTCTTCCTTTAGGTGAGGTGGAGGCGCACCGATGACCCTCGCCGCCTGGGAACGAGAAGATCCACTTCTCTCACTGTAGTCCGAGAAACTATTTTACCCAGATCTCCTTTGAATTTGAGGTAGGTAGAGAAAGAATCGACTCATGTAGAACGAGGAGAGTTCATTCTTCGCAGGCGCAGCGCACATCTCGATCAACTATGTCATTCTATAGCCTTTCATATACAAACAACAATGCAATGAGTATGAGTATGAGTAGTAGAAGAGCGAATCAAAGCAGCCTTGGAAAAGGTGACTCGATTTGGATCTCATATAGAATCAGTGGGAAAGAAGAATCGATTCAATCAGTCAATTCTGGTCAACACGTTATTGTCTTTCTGATAGATTCACCTTCATTGGTAATTTCACTTGCGCCAAAGTACGGAAGGTTTCTTCTTGCGTTGGTGTAGAAGTAAAGTCTCGGATTTCAAGTGAAAAGGCATCTTTTCTAAATGCGATCATCCTAATCCGGCATTCAGAAGATAGGGGAAGTGAACGAACAGAAGTGTGGGATTGACTGTGGGCTAGGGTACTGGAAGTAGAGGAAAAGATTAGGCGAAAGAAATCGACATCCGGCTTCTTTTACTTATCTATCTGTATAAAAATACGACTCTTGACATGTTTTGGCTGGCTGCTTTTTACCCCGCTCTCCTTCTCTAAGGTGTACGTGTACGAAGCATTTATGCCCCGTCATTTTTCTTATTCATGGCGCATTCAAAACTCAACCAAACTGATTCTTGATTCAAAGCAGCTCATACCAAAGCCGAAACTCTCCGGTTTTCTTCCCTGGCACTCCGTCCATGCGTGTTCCAATGAGTTAGAAGCACTAGGGCGGCTAGCCTTGCTTCTATCCACTCGTTCGTCTAGGCTAGGTTTGACCCACCCATAAAAGAAAAGTCAACCGACGCCCACTCTAGATACATCTTTTTATGACCTTGGTTCCATGGAAAACTTGGAGGGACATCTGAGTCAATTGCATGCAACATTTGCCTCCACTCACTTTCTACTTGTGGCCCTGATAAATAGAAGCCTGGCACATTCAGTCTAGTTCGACTTGCATCCCACAGCTCTTTTTCTTCTTTCTGTATTACACAAGCAATCACGAAGGCAGGCGAAGCTATGTTGAATCTCTTATCCGGGATAGAGAAGCCAGAACTAGTCCTGCTATTTGACTCGAGTACACAGACTTACTTATACCTTTTCTATGCTCTAAGAAAATCGGACTAAAGAGTTTCGCAATGAACTCTCCGTGATTTACATCAAATCTAAAAAGAGATAGACGGAGAACTATCTAATTCACTGAACCTTAGAAGTTGGAGCTTGCAGGAAGAGAGGGTCAAATGCAAGAGGAGTGGGCCCTGTGATGTTTTACTGGGAAGACAAGTCCCAATCGGAGATACAAGCTTCTCATAGAGCCAAATTGAAATGGCAAGATAGACCGTCGGTGGAGATGGAAAGTTTTGTATATTCGACGCTCGCTCAGAAATGAATCATACTTAATCACTTGATTGACCGAATAATAGGGTTGCCTACTTTTATAGGGGAGACGGAACTAGTACTATTCCTTTCCTTGCGGTTGACTGGTGATGACTGCCTCTCCTCTGGGTTTGATTGGAAATCCTTCTTTCTTCCGGGGGCGGAGAAGTCTGCTCTGGTGGAATCTCATCTAGATGCTCCGGCTCGGTCTTCTTTATGCATAGCCAGTTCTGGCACTTTCTAGCATTCCTTGGATCATACGTTTCTGTGGTTTTTCCTGGTATCGTACTACTTCACTCATGCTTCTGTTTCCTAAAGGAAAGCCGGAAATAACCAATATCTTTATCTTGTGGGTAGAGGTAGTTCTTAAAATCTCTCTTTCTTGATAAGGATTGATCGACGGTTTCAAAGAGAAGACAAGAAGAGTGGTACGTTAGTGTGAGTGCATATACGATAGTCGCCATCTCAAGATCCGGCGGTTGATGTTTCCTGGCACTCTTTGGAACTGGCTCTCTATCCAACAGCCATCATCCAGACATAACGAATTGGTATGGTATATTCATACCATAACATAAGAACTTCTAGAGCTCGAATTCTTATCGATACTGGAACTCAGAGCATAGGAGGGAAAGTCGATTGCTTTTGAAAAAAAGTGTATCTCGCCTAGTGGAAAAAGTGGTACTTGATTAATCAACTCAGCTACTTCCCTTCCTGGCACAGATAGCCTTCCTTCACTTGAATGAAATGTGCACTTGACCGTGATCCCTTGCTTGGATGGACACTCTCTCTATTCTTATCTCTTGTCCGGCACCAATCCTTCTTCTTGATCCCAACCTACTAAGAGTTTTCCGATCGTCATCCAACCAGTAACATGTGATGACCGAATCGACTGCTCTGTGAAGAGTTGGAAGTGGGGATATTCTCTCTCAACCTATTCTTGGGACATTGGCCAAAGATAATAAGCGAAGAAGGAAGGCAAAGATACTTGGATTCCATTGATTATCTTCCATTTCATCCTGCACTTGATTGCAAAACAAAATCAGAAGCTGTTCTCAGATCCGTTCTCCGCCGATACCAATAGGAAACCTCAGCTGGAAACTCTCTAGATAGCTTCTTAGCGCTTAGCTACTTTCTCCTTCTGCGCCGCTAGCGCTACTACTCCTAGTGATAGGAATAACATACTATTTTTCGCGATGAGGCCCATCTTGGACCGGTAACGTATTCTAATGATCTGGATCTCTGGCTTATCTCTTACTTGACGGATTCTATTTCAGCTAGTGGGATTTCATTTAAGTGACGATAATAAGGAAAGAACAGGGTGGATTGGCTCTGATCGATACCATCTAAAAGTGCTTGCTTCATTCATTCGTGACATTACTGGTTATTCTTATTTAGTTTCGCCTCTAGTGACTCTTGGAATCATGCGCATGGCTCCATGCATATTCATGGGGGGCCTAACGAGTGCTACGAGTGAATGCGTAGCTTTGTCTTCTCTTATTCAATTTCGAGTTAGAGGTTAGAGGGAAAGAGAACTCCCCCAAAGCAGCCATTCTCTTAAGAAGAGCTATTATCCCTTGTTATTTCTAAAATGTGTATCACCATACTGAATCTAGCGCAAAGCTAGGAATGATTATCGGAAGTTGGCTACTTACTTAGACTTAGGTAAATCAGTTCCTTCTCTAAGACCTAACTGCGCTGTCGAGGGTGATCTTGAAAGAGCACATGAAGGATAGGGAGGGACCGGAATTCCCCTTTTTTAAAGAGCTGCTTGTACTCAAGCTTGAAGGTGGAGATCTTATAAAGGTTGCCAGTAAGCAAGAAGCAAGCAGGTATCTATTAACAGCAATAGTCAGAGTCATATAAAAGGTAGCCAAAAAGAAGCATCGAATCCATCAGGTTGTATGAAATGAAATGAAAGGAGACCCACAGTCCCACTTCTCCTTCCCCCCGCCCCAGAAATGGGGCGGGCCTCGTTCTTCTTGACGATACCACCGTTCAAAAAGACTACACCTTCTCCCTAAAAACGGAAATCTGGTTTGGCAGTCACAAGGAAGATTGTGTACCCCAACTCAAAAAAACAGGCACGGGACTAGCCCGCTGTCCCGAGGACAAGAAAAAGGCTGTGTTTAGCCTTTTCGTGCGCGATCCCAATCGTGGACCGTTAAGTCGATATGGGCTTTATCTTAGGTTCCCCCGTATAGGTATAAAATAAAACCCTTTTCCAGTTCATGTTATCGAGGACCTGGGCGATTTTTACCCGCTTCTCGGCGCTCGCCGTTTCAAGGTGAAGATCTTCGTTAATCCTTTTTAGGATTTTTTATTTTCGTATACGCTGGCATGAGCGAATAACATTTTTGATTCGTTCTCGCAAGAACGAAATGGATGGTGCTTCAGGTTCAGGGTTCGGCGGGGTGTGGCTTGTGGATGGTTCGGACGCGGCATTTTCCTCCGACTCCGATAAGTTGAGGTACTTTTGCCAACTCTCAGAGGCGGATCCCGAAGCCGACCCAGAAGAATTCATCCCATTTATGAGAGCGGATTCGCTACCGAAGAAGACCCCCAAGAGAGAAAGAATCACCAAGGCGAGACTCCCAGGGCAGCCCATCTTTCTCAAAAAGGAAGAGAGGGTGAGCCCAGAACCCCATTCTTTCAAGAAAGTTAGAATAGAATGAATTCTGTCGAAAAAGAAAGCAGGAAAATAGGAGTAAGCGAGTAGGGTCAACAAGATTATAAACGAATACGCGAAGGATATTTTTTATATTATTCCAATTATTATTTATTGATTGATTATATAATTTTTTTTAGATCCATATTCATTTTCATTTGCAAATACAAACTCTCTTGCATTTTATTTTGACTTTAGCGCTAAGGATAAGGGAACGGAGAAAAAAAGAGCTGGCTTGGCTGGTACATCAAGCATATGACATATTGCTTGTTCGGTGTGGTACACATATCTGTCAATGTCAATCAAGTAAGAAAATTCATTCCCACTGTCTGAGGAAAAGGTGAAGAATTGCAATTTATTGAGCTTGTAAGGCCCGTCCCCGATAAAGGGTATAAATAGGGCTATAAGTAGGCCGTTTGCTATTGCAATAAGGGCTGCTCGCCTTTCCTTTTGACGGCTTGGCTTCCTATCGCTCCTATGTAGTGGTCGGCCTTAAAAGGAGTCTTCCTACCATACCATCATGCATGCCTATGTTATAGTGCGTTAAGCTTCGGCAGAAGCAAGCAAGATGATGAAGCGAAGCTTCGTAGACAAGGCTCGTTCCGTGCTTTACTTACGAGCTCGTGTAGTAAGGCCTCGCCCTACTTCAATAAGGGCTTATGCACTCCACTCGTAAACGAGCGTTAGAGCTTTTTGAGCGAGCGAGCGAAGCCTTCCCTCACCCGAGAATTGCATTTCCGCTTCAGCTTCCCCGGTTTAGTTGGTTTGGAGGATTAATTGATTGGATACCCAATCCGCATAATCTTTCAAAGTCACTGCTTCTACGACGATAGGCGTAAAGGCATGATTAGTTCCACAAATCTCACTGCACTGACCATAGTAAACTCCTTCTCGTTGTACCGAGATGGAGGTCAGATTTGAACGACCAGGTACAGCATCACATTTGACACCTGAGGAAGGTACAGCCCAACTATGAGGTACATCAGCGGGTGTTACAATCATACGTAGATGAGTTTTGGCTGGTACAACCACTCTATTGTCAACTTCTAATAAACGTGATTGACCCAATTCTGGATCATCTTCTGGAATCGTATAACTGTCAAAAGTGAGTGACTGTTCATCGGAACTGTTATAGTCCGAATACTCATAAGGTTGGGTCGACGCCCGCCTCCCCCCAAACTTGACTTGCAAGTTTCCCCGCAAAAAGCTCTCCACGCCTACTCTTATTTTTAAAGAGCGCTATTCTTCTTTAGTTAGGTAGTTCTCCCCCCTCTTGAGTCACCCTTATCTAAAAAAAAAGGACGGAGTCTATCTAGATCATAGGATCACTGTATTCAGAGGTCAATTCTCTTTCTTTGACCTCCCACCGTTCACGACATCCCTTGCTTCTCGCAAGAACGGCTCCTCGGTGGAGGAGTAGAAGCGCTGGTCCCCTTCGGCCAAGTGCTTGTGCGTGCTCTTACCTACCGTAGGACCTCCGTCCCCGAAGCGAAGAAGGAGGAGCAGGAACAACAGGTTGTCCTCTCTTGGCCCAGTAGTTCCGCAACTACTACCGTGGTTGTTGCCAACGGGGATCCCCCATTCCGAAAGGTAACGGGGCCGGCCCTTAGGTCCAAAGTTGTATGCCACTGCTGTGGTGCCGATAGATTCACTACTGAAGCCCCGTTATCGGACATTGCGGGCTTAGCATCTATTTTTCGTATATCGCTCCACCACACCGAGAAGAGGTATGTGTACCTCCAGCAATAACAAGAATGGAACCATAGGCTCCTATGCTGGGAGCATTTCGGGGTATAGGTCTAACCACCTCAACTCCCCGTTTCTGGCATGCTATAGTTCTTTTAGTCTCTCGACGACGGGAATGGGAGATGACCGGTAAGCCAGATGCTTCGCGAACCACCGGTACATTTCGTTGCACTTAAATCACCCTCGTTAAGAGGCGCACTCCGATACCATTGATGTCCAATAGCTTTGATAGTAATGGCTGGATCTACTAATACCCCGTCCATTGAGTATAACAGAGCAAACGATGGTATAGCAATGAACAATGGAATGACACTAGGAAAAATGGTCCGAATAATTTCGATAGTAGTTCCATGAACAATCCTTTGCGGGATTGGATTAGTTTGCTCGTTGAAATGCCATAAAGCGCGAACCAACATCCGTGATACGAAAACCAAAATCAGAATGAGGAAGAAAAAGATATCGTGATGTAAGTCAATGATTCCTTGCATCATAGGTGTTGCTGCGTCTTGAGATCCTAATTGCCATGGTTCCGCAGCATCACAAAGAGCGATTGTGAGGAATCGACATTCTAATGAACGAAGAATCATTGCCAGAAGTAGGACCAAACCGAGAGTGAGTAGCATAGACAAGGATAGATTTGTGAATGAGAAATAATAGTTGTCTATATTCAGAGGAATTATTGGGTGAATGGAAAATTGATCCAGGGGGCTCTCTGCTGCAAAACCTGCAGCATCATCCACATTCATCAGGTCAACTCCTGCGGAACTCCCCGCCTCATTTCCATTCGCTAGGTCAACTCCTCCTGAGCTTCCCGCTGGGTTTCCTCCTCCAGGAAGATCCGCGTCATTCGACACTCCGTACTTGAAAGCTTCACTTTCTCTTCCATGCGCCCTTAAATCCTCGAGCTGCCCTTGCAAAAATGCGATATTATCGCTTTCTCCATGCACACGTTCGGCGGCAGCCACAACTTCGGGGTGCTCCCCGTCCATCCTCATTAATTCACTCATTTGCTCCCTTATACCGGCTTGATATTCCACCACCATTTCATCGGTCGGGTTCAGACCTGGGTGGTCCTCATAAATCCCAGTTGAACCCCCCGCCCCCGGAATCGGAACACCATTAGCATTACTTGTATTAGATCCATCAGTCATCGTTCTAATACTGACAGAACTTGCGATTGTATTAACAGAAGTCTCGGTTGAATTGAGAGACGCCTCATCAAATCTAAAGATAAGGCGCTCCCTTTCATAAGATTCGAATGAGAACTGATCGAAATCTCGTACATCGCGTGGGCTCCTCGGCATAGGAATTATTTATCTTTTTCAGCTCTGCTCCCAAAAGAGAAAGGGAGACTTTGAGATAGGGGTCGGCGTTGGTTTTTCCAACGAAAAACGAATTCGAACTGAAATGAAAAAAACAAATGCTAGTTGACATTTTTTGTAACGCATACACTAGAGCGTTTGTCCCATCGACTTTACTTTGGCCAATGAGACTATTATACGAGTTTTCGTAGATTATGCCCAGCCTCACATGACACCACTTCATTGTATACAACACGATGAACCGATCAAGAAAGACGAATCGACCGAAAAAGAGGCTGCCTTGTTCTCCTAATTAGGTAAGTCTGGCTACTTATTAGCAAGATTAGCTGGTTTTTGCGAAGTCACTAACTAGTCTTCATGAGCTTGTAAGGATCCCATGCGTTGATCAATGCTCAAGGAAAGGAATGAGGAATCACCTTTCTTTTATACTCCCTCCCTTTACTGCGAGGCAAGGTAGTGGCAAAGCTTTTTCTGGTTGGAATGGGCGAATGAAGAGTTCCCTACCTAAATGGATGCAACCCGCCTGTGCCGCCGCCCCAAACACGCACAAGCAGGGATCCGGCCGGTATCAGCTTGTATTTCTCAGAAAAGAGAATCACTCTTTCTGTTCCGCCAAAGCGGCTCCGTTCTACTTTCGGTAAGACAAGCAAACTTCCTGCAAACGGGGAAGGGACCCGATCCAGCGATCACGCAGGCTCGAAGCACCGCGATCCCGCCTTAACTTAACTGCTCCCTCGCCGGTCAAATCAAAGCAGACGGAGCACAAAACGAATATGAGAACCGCAGCTTCACAATAGAAGGCGTTTTTTTCATATGTTTTGGCGTAAACAAACAATTCAAAAGCAACAGACCTAGAAAAAGCACTTGCCCCAACAGCTTGAAAAGATGTAGAAGCGCTAGCTTCGGAATCAGATGTAGAAGCTTCAGCTTCGGAATAGGATGTAGATAAAGAGAACGGAATAACTAGAAATATGATCAGTTAGAAAGAAAAAGGGGTCGCTTGATCGGAATCCAATCGAAGGACAGCCTATACCAAGTCATTAGACACCAACAGGCGAATTAATGAACTGAGCTAATTGCTTTCTTTGAAAGTAGAAAGTCGAATGAAGTATTTGCAAAATATGAATGAAAATGAGATTCACGAAGGGATTTGTGGCAGCCATCAAGGAGCCAGAACCTTAGCTAAGCGAGTCCTACGAGATGGGTTTTATTGGCTGGCCTACTTTGCGAGCAGAAGCGTAATATTTAGTGAGTCTCAGTTTGAAAAGTGCCAGTACCACAGTCGTATGACTCACAGACCTCCGACAACCTTGACGAGTATAGTGACCCCATGGCCGTTGCTTTTGAACCTGGGGAGTTTGCTTTTGTACTTAAGCAAGGGAATTTGATGAAAGTGATTGAGCTGACCTACTATCTATAGTAAGACATGCCCTTTCCACAGGAGTGGAGGAGCTCCCACGTGATGGTGTAGTGTGAGGCTGTTTGGAGACCCCTCTGGAACTTGACCCTAGCTCCATTTCTTTTCCTCTTAATAGCAAGATTTTCTTTGTCGTAAGACGGTCGATATGGGTCTTTCCATTGCATCCACACCTCACTGGCATAAGCTTATTAAATGGTTAAGGGTGAAGATCGGGCATGGCAAGGACTGGGCCGTATACATAGGTTCTTTGAGCTGCTGTAAAGCTTCTTACGAGTTCTTTTGAAACAGTTCGGTAAGCGGGCTTGCTGATCTACCCATACCCAGGCGCTTCTGAACCGATAATATCTTAGCCTGAACTCCTTCATTTAGTAGCCGAACATTTCACATTGCCTATATCTTCTGCCGGGTCTGGACACCCTCTGAGGCGCGAAGCGGTGAGCTCAGCTCTGAGACTTGCGCCTTTCTAGCTAATAAAACCTCTTCGACCAATCCCCACATTAGAACTCCGCGTTGTGGAACTACGACATATGTCCCTCCCGCGTATTCCCTAATAGTGCTTCTCGGAAGGCCGTCTTAACTCGGATTGTCCGTCCTTTGAGAGTATTCCCAATTAGGTTAGGGATTTTTATTGGTTGGCGAGGTATTTTTATCATTCCCTTCGTATTGCAGGAAGTATGCTATTACCAATGTGTTGCTTGTACTGGAGAAAAAACCCTCAGATCAGTTGGATTTTTTAGAGTCACGCGTTAGGGTAGGAGTCTTTGATCATCTCTGAATCAAGTATATATTTTGGAATGAAAAGAGGATTTTCCTAGTAGAAATCCCTTATATAGAGTAAGTATAATATATTAGTAGATCGCCATTCTTTCTATCTATATCATTTGGAGAAACTCAAGACTTTGTGAACTGGATGACTACAGCCCCGGGGTTCCCTCACTCAAAACTCTACCAAGTGAGCTGAATTGAGATACTCTATATAGATTTCGAATGAGCTAATCCGTATAGTGAACTCAACGCCTAGTTCACTCTTTCGCTTACCAGATGTGAACCAAGCTTCTTTTCTTTCTCCCATAGTTCTACTATCAGTGTTTTGCTTTGTTCTTCAATCCATTGATTTCTTCTAGTTATTAGTACAAGTAGGGCGTCTTACTTTGCTTTTCTTTCCAAGCAAGCGGACCACCTATTCAAAGAGATCTGACTTCTCCTACTACTACTTCTTCCTAGGTAAGCAATTCCACTACTTCTCAAAAGCCTGACGCTCCGCGCCTCGTGCCTTTCTTCAATCAACTCGTAGGCTCCTCGCTTGACTATATTTTATTAGTGCATATATTTCGATTTTCGTAGTGATTCATTGCGACTCGTCCCGTTTCATTAAGGTCATTGGAAGGCTGCCGGAGTAGCAAACTTCTCTCAAACCAGCCCCCAGCCAGAATTTTGATTTACCTTATCGCTAGTGCAAACCCAAAATACAATACGATCTCATGTACTCTTAGAAAAATTATATGGTTGCAAATAGACAACAGCTAGACTAGTGGTAGTAGTAGCAAAAGTAATGGGTTGCTTTGAATGAAGAAAATAATACGAAGCTAGGCCTCGGGAGATGGGAGTTATTAAGAAGAGAACGGATGACACAATCACCACCACTGGCTTTACCCAAATCCCCCCCTTTGCCCTCGAGAACCACTACAAGAATACCGCATCTTATGAAAAAAAAAAGAAGATAATTACCCACACCCCAATCATGATTGAATCGTTTCATCATATCATGAAAACAAGAATTAATGATTCTCCTTCTAGGCTGATCCCTACAATGGCTTACCATTACTGTGTCTTCTTTCTCTCTCTATGGAGCACTGTTACTCTATTATCTTCAGAAAGGATAGTAGATGGAACAAGAGACTCTCGAAGAATTTGCTATCGAGCTCTAAGTTGAACGATAAGTAACGATGGGTAAAGCAAGGTATGCATGGGCTAGACTAAGAGATGTAAAAGGATTACGAGGGTTTGCTTGAGAAGGTTCTAATAGGGGATTCATCCGGGATTCAGGCCCAGAAAACCACTGACCGACCAATTCAAGAAAAGAAGGACTCTTGAATTCAAAGCAGGATGTGGAAGCTGAAGGAAGGCCCAATTCATCACAGAGCAAGCTTCACCTTCTGTTTTTTCTTCAACCGAAGCTACCTCCAAACTCTGGCATAAACGTTTGTTTAGGCCATCCCTCCAACAAAGTCATCAGTCATCTGTTCTATGAGAGGAGAATCCCAGTCAAGCCAGATGATCAGCAAAGTTGTTCAGCTTGCTGTCAGGCCAAGGCACACCGGATCCAGAGACCTAATCTACGATAGAATCACTCTAGGGTTTGATCCTCATAAATACACATCGATTCACTCATATCACTATGAACGCGCGCATAGGAAAAGGGAGAGGACAGAGCTCTCCATTCCTTCTTTGAGAGAAGAGATTGTTGAGAAATCCACTGTGAGAAGGCAGGGACAGGCTAACTGGTTGGTCAAGGGCTACGACTCAGCTTAAGAAAGCAGCACACTGGACCTACATGCGGGCCATCTGAGAAAGAAGAAGACGCATCTGAAAATACGAAATACCAAAAAGAAAGTAACTAAGAAAAGCAGTCCGCACTCCCATCCCAGAAGCAAGTCCGATCGGAATTCCTACTCCTGCGTATTGCCTCTCGCAAAGTACGAGTTTAGTCCAAGAGATGAGGGTTCTTCCTTTCTGCCACTCCGTCCAAACCACTCACACGCTTCTTCGCTGTACTCTCTATACTCCTGCCCCTGGTCTTTATGCATTAGTTTCTTCGAACCTTCTCTTTATTCTGGGTGAAGTAGCTCTCTGGAGTACTAATAAGGGGCTGGCTTTCCTAAGAGTTATTTATAAGTCAAAGTTTAAATTATAAGGTAAAGTAAAAGTTGTAGTCACTCTTGTGCTTGCAGACTCTTGACAAAGGTTTCTTTCCATTGACTAGTGAGATGACAGGGCGGGAAATCCAGGTAGGTGAATCACTGAAAGGAAGATTTCTATCACTACAATGAAATTTGTAAGCCCATCTTATTAGCTTATGTCATTCTTCCAAGTAATAAGCCAGCTTTTAACGCCTAAAGTATACCTTGAGTCTTTTTACCTATGGGCAAGCCCTTTTTCCATACAAAACTCATGTTCCGTAGGACAGAAAGAAACTGACGGGAAATACAGCACGGATTATAGGGAGTTATACTGCTATTTCTATTCAGCCGTAGACCTTAAATCTGAATTGGAACCCTTAAGAGCCCCTTTTTTCAGTCTCAACTCACCCACCCAATGGAGGAGAAGTGCTTGTGGGTGGCCAATCCCTGGCATGCATTTCCACGAAATGGAATAGAATGCTTAATAGGCAGGCCCCTCCTTTCATGTTAACATACGTCTAAGATTTTAAGTTCGAATCGTTGGTGCATAGATTTGTATCGCATTTGCTAGTTAGTCTTATGTTACCTGACCTGACAGAGCTCAGTGGCTTGCTTTAGAGAGTAGAGGATCGCTTAAAATATTGCATTTCCGCATAGATGGACTCATGGGTAATCCAATCCCCTGACAGAAGCGGCTTCTTCTCCTTGTCAATGACTTTATACACCCATTCTCACCCGTGCTTGCTGGTGAAGCTACCCTTATGGAATAAGTTGACAGGAATGATACGTGCACGCCTAACAGTAGTCGATTCTAATCATTGTCTTGTACCCAACATGCATGAAGAAAGAGTTTAATAGCATTTAAATAGTTGTACAAACACTTCGTGCCTGTGGCCTCTGGAAGCAGATCTACGAGACGGAAATGAAATGATTGAGAGAGAGAAGCCCTAGTAATTCAATGTGACCAGCCAGCACCTATTGGTTGGGATTACTCAAGGTATACCAAAAAGGTTGAGTGTCTCCTCGCCATTCATTTTGGAATGCCATCTAGGCGAGCAATAGTTCTCCGTTTCCTTCGTAATATTTGGCCGAACCCTGAAAGAAATATATAGGGCCCAAAATCATAAGATTCTCTGGAATCTCCACTGTTGCCTGACCCGAGCAAGTAGTAAGCAACTGTAGCGAGCACTGACTAGTTTCAGAGAGTCACTGCTTTTCTTCCTTGGAATACGCGTTCCAACTTACTGAGCTACTGGACAAAGAGGAGTATATACCCGGTCCAGGAAAGCTAGGGATAGTTGTTGATGCAAGGGAAAAACAAAATAGCACATCTGTTTGCTTGGCTGTCCCAACTAATTACCTGCTCTTGACTGAGCTGACTGTTCGTTTCACTAGTCCTGTAGCAACTGAGCCACCAGCCCATTTCGCTCCAACTTTCCTTGGTGCATATCAAGCTGTCCCTAGGCATTCCACTGTCTCGCCTGCCTTGGAACCTGCTTAACTAACTACTGCTGAGCCAACTAGTGCCTTCCTTATCACCAGAAAAAGCTACTTGTTATAGTCGTTCATGTAGCACTGTGCTACCATTCCTTTCTACCCAACTAAACTAGTCATTTACTCAACACACCGGTTCAATATAAAAATCCCGATGAGTAAGTTAATTCACTGGGTCCACTAAGTCTTTCAATGAACTCGCATAAATAAACTATTCGAAGAACTCAGTCCAGTCCAATAAGTAGATTAACTTGAAAGTAAAAGAACTCCAACCTGGAAGTACACGCATCAAGTAAGTAGCAGCAGCTGAATGACCTGGAACCCGCATCAAAGCCAGCCAGGTACGAGATTCACTCTCCCGAGCCTCCTCTTTATTCAGAAATGAAACCAAGCCATCTGATCTAACCTTAGGAAGGCGGTATGGATTGACTATAACTAACCAAAGCCAGTGAGTGGGATCTCATTGGTAGCCTAGCCTGGGATAAGCAAGGAGCGCGCATCACAATCCATATGAGGGTGGAGTCGTTGGTTCGAACCCAACTTGTATATTCTATATATATAGGAAAGAGGAATCTCTAGAAAGAAAAAGAAGTCTCTTAGTAGAGTAGAGAAGATAGAGATTTTCTCTATTGATGTGAGCCTATATAGTTGAAGAGATTGAAGGCTACCCACAAATCTCATATATAGACGAGTGGAATTCACAAAGTCACTTCGCTTCACTTTACTTCAAAGTCTATTGATCGAAGTAATGCGGTTCACATCCTCATCTTCGGGTTGGTTGCATATTTTTTTCCTGTGTCCACCAGGAGTTCTCGCTACCCTTGGTGTGTGTCTTGGTGGAGTTATGGTGGCAAAGAATGCATTCATATAGTTGATGTCTTTTTGGGGAGAGGTGAGATCCCTGTTTTTTTGTAGGCTTGGTCTGAGTGAGTCTGAGTTTGAAGAGTAAGCACTCTCACTTTCAAATAAGAAATAAGCCAAGCACAGTTGGAAATTCTCAATCTCTTTCTGCACTTTCACACAACATACATAAAATTTTGAAAAACGCTGAAGAAACAATGCACTCCACTTATGCTGATTCAAACATGCTAACAAGAAAGCAAACCCGAAGCGAGGTGAAATAGGATAGGGAGTTGGAGCTTTCATCAACCCGGAACGATAGTGGAGGAGAGCCCGGATCCAGAGTTTGATGGAAGGAGGAAAGGGTGAATTCAACCGGTCTTTTAATGCCATCGTTCCTAAATGTTAATCCTCATGCTGTCTACGATCTGCTCAGAGTTGAATTCAAGAGATAGGAATATAAGACAAAGTTTAGATTGACCGATCTTGTAGATAGATTGGATAAGAAGATCCAACAAGCTCGCCATGAGCAATTAGTTCTCAAACTAGCCACCGCCTACGAGGGGTATGTGTTATACTCCCCCTCCTGACTTGAGCTGTTATAAGAAAGGGACAGGATCTTGCTCCATAAGTATGAGGAGAGTCGGTACAGTAGGCTCATACACCAATGCTTTTTCCCTACAACCGGATCCTAGAGGAAAACCTAATGCACAATAGGTAGCTCTTAACTTCGTCTGGTTATGCCCATAAGTCATCATGAATGCGATAATGCCCAAGAGTTCACGTAAAAAACTAGGCTCTAAGGTTAGGATAAGAGCACTCTAATCTAGGTAGATGAGGGAGATCCACCTAAGCCCACCGTCTATAAAGAAGCACACGATCTAATCTAGTCTTATTGTTAGTCTCTCTATAAAGATGATCCATCACCTAAAGGGCGGACTCTGGACAGAAACTGAGGATTTGCTATAGGAAAGACCCTATAAGTTAAGACAATATGCTACATTCTATGATATCCTATTCAATCCCCCGGTTAGCATGCGATGCTCGTCGTGCTAATAAATCCTCTCTTCTTAAAGCCCAAGTAGGACAAAGAAATGCAAGTAAATACCCTCGATTCATTCCTTTTATGCGAGTGGGAAAGCTAGCTAGAAATCAATGACAAGGAGTAGAGCCTAGAGCAAAAGGGCCAGGCGTCAGGTTAGTTAAAGCAAGAAAGTCAATGCTGGTGCTCGCTTATTCAATCCTTTTTTCTCTCCTCCTTTGTGCTAATCACTAGTGCTAAGAACTAGGTCAAAAGGAAAGTCAGCCCTTAATACGGAGTTTTCTACTTGTTCTTACTTGTGTTAGTGAAGCCTGATAGTTCAACTTGCCTGTCCAAAGTCAATCTATGAAAAGTCTTCCTTTCCTTATAGGCGCACCCAGCTGTAAGAGAGTAGAAGCAATCGGAGTAAATAAATCCCATAGTGAAATGAGCGTTAGATGTTGACTAGACAAAACTAGCTAATACATGTAGTAGGGTAACTTTGCCTTTTTTCTCGGTTATGTGAAAAGGTAGAAAACTCGCTACACTTTATATTATAGGAAATGAACTACTCTTAATGCAAGCTAGTCAAGCTGGATGAGTTGTTAGGAATGGCTCAACCCAGGCAGCGCTAACCCTGTCTTTCCCAAAAAGTATCGTCTTTCCCTAGGGAGGACAAAGATTAACCAATAGTAGTCCCGAGGATTGTATGAGCAAGGTCCGAACTGTTTCTATTAGTAGCAACATGAGGAGCCCCGAAGGGAGAATAAGAAAGATTAACCGACGCTCAGAAGAAGCAATTGGATAAGAATCATACGCTGTGAATGAGCAGACGAATCGACCGAGGGCTTACACACAAGAACAGAACCTAACTCTACTTCTTTTTCCTCCTCTCCTCTTTACTGCCCCCGCTATCCAGGTCAGTAAAAAAATATATGTAGTGGAGAAAGAAGAGTAGCCCCCCAGGTCATCAATTAGTAATAGAATAATCCCATCCCATCCCATCCCATCCCAGTAGTAGTCCTCTTGCCAACAAGATTTGATCTACTTAGACTAACGGAAACCATGGCCTAGTTCCTCGAGTAGTTACTCGTTCTAAACGAAATACGTTCGTAGCAGTAGCTGAAGAAGAAAGAGATCACTAGAATTCCCAAGGAAATCTACATTACTTGGCCGAGGAAGAACTAGAGTTGGCAAGGTTGACCTCAGCTCTGAGAAATAAGAAATCCGGCACCTATTGATTGAGCTCCATCTAACATATCGATATCGAGACATTTTCACGCTTTTGATTTCTTTGCTGCTCTTTCCTCTATTGCGGCGCATGGATAGGCGGCTAGGAATAAGTGATTTTAAACCTGAGGCAGAAGACGAAGCTACCGACTCCAATGTTGATGCACATTAACTAGGAGTTTTTGAGATCAAGCAATCAATCCTCGCCTCGAACTGGTATAAAGGAAGAAGCTGGTGGTGCAGGTTTGTATCAAGTCAGATGTAGAATATTTACTTTACATAAATGGGTTGCCCAAGGGATACGATTTCCGGAGTTCAGGAATAAAAACTAGTTCGATTCAAGGAAGAAGTTAGAAGCGGGTGGAAAAGAATCCCGTGCCGGTTTACGTTCGCATACAGTCGCAGGTGCGGAAGAAGTAGAAGCAAGGTCAATTCCAGGCAGAACGTCATTCGATGCTATTTCGATTCAAGCAGAACTAGACCCGGCCACAATAGTAGTTGAAGTATTAGCACTCAGAAAAATCATAAGTAGAATCGGGCATGAAGAAATGCTTTGGTTGAACCAGGCCTATTAGCATATGCATTAGCAGATCTTCTCACTCTAGCGATTTCAAGCGGACCCATCTCCCTTGCAAAGCGTTAGCGCTAGCCAGGTCAATATCAATAGTTCATCTCTATTGGTCTTACTTCACCCAGCTTCCATATCCAACTCAGACGTAGCTGCCTTCTGGCACTTTTTGAACTATATCCCATGACTTGACCTTGCCCGAAGTCAACAATCAAAGGTCAGAATGAAACCGTATCCACCCACACAAGAAACTTGCCCTGAAACTTAAACCGGCAGAACCGACTATGGTTAGAGCTGGATCTTGATCTTCCTCGAGAAAAGCACTGATCAAACCTGGAATGCCTTACTAGCAGGAATGAAAAGGTATGTATGAACCAACAAAGGTCAAGTAGACGAACACATATCCACTCCACTAGAGAAAGCGTCGAACCAGGGAAGAATGAATGGTTAGAACCAGTCAAGGGTGCCGTACTCATGCCTACGGGGAAAGAGACTGATCCGTATCTGATACGCCTTCACTTCTTTCGAGCTTCTTATTCGATTTCTTAAATGACTTCTTCCCTAGACTACCTTCACTTAACTTAATGCAGAAGCCAGAGTTCGAGGAAAGCGGTAGTTGGTTATTTCGGGATGAATTTCTATTTCTAAAATGTGGATGAACATAAATGGACGGAAACGAGAAAAATGCATAATTCATATAAGTTCATTCGAAAGAATGAGGATTCATGATGTCTCTTCCCAACCAACCATTCTTCCTGAGGAAGGCACCTCCGATCGAGTCCTTAGCGCCATGGATATTCTTCGCAGTGCCTTTGGATGCTTCTCTGAAACCGCCTCTTTCCACTGGCTATATGAAATTCCAAATGAGACTTCCCTGCGTCGCCAAAGGAATGGGAAACTTCTTGGTTCGAAACCTTTGATCCTATGCCGCCTGGACTACTCTGAAAATAAATATAAGCAAGGCACCTATGAATCCGAAGGCCAAGCATGCGGATTTGACATGGTTTCCCACTTTTCTCAGAGTCACTCTTCCCATTGCATCTGAATATTCTGTTAGATTTGATGATTCTCTTGCACAAAGGAGAGGAGTCATTCTTTAGAGTGGAGGCACCTTACCAAAAGCGGATTCCAATTCATATTATTATTCTTATTCACCCGCAACATGCTTCTCAAGGATGGCTATCTTTAGCATTACAGAAGTGAGAAAGAAACCTGCCCACTCATTTCTCTACGACAAATAGGGCTCTGCCCTAACGAATGGAAGTGCGCAATCTCACGTAAATCAATACGAGCATGTATCAATGATTTTCAACGATTTCTTGGCAAAGATCTATCTATCAGCAGCCGGAACCATAAGAGAGACATTAGCGCCAAGTTCCTCGGAATGGCCCGTATCTCGCCGGTAGCTGATAAAGAGCTCTGCTGAAAGTCGATGGATTGAATTGGTTGACTCTGCTAAGCTCTAACTGTATTGGAAGGGTTATTGGATTGAACAATGAGGAAAACCCGGAATATGCTTTCGGCTGGGTAGGATTGGAAAGTGCAGTAACGGGTTGGAAAGTCAAGGCAAGTCAAGGTAGTTGTTCCATCCTTGAGGGGTCTGGTCTGTCTTCCGGCACTTTTGGGCTTATGGCGCAGGGCCAACCAGGGCAACTAGAACAAGTCTTTATTCCTCGCTTAGGTTGCAACACAAGTACAGGTACAAGTGAAAGAGAGGTCTAGTACGGGTTGCCCATTGCAGTATTGGAACCATCCTCGAAGGGAAGTGGAGTAATTATTCGTATCTTTTAAAGATTAGTATAGCTTTCTCACGTATTCCCCCGAGTGCCTGCATTTCGACAAAGTAATAAGTAAAAAGTAGTTGGCAGGTGAGATCGTATCTTGTTTATGCTCGATGCCTTGAAGTGCTCTCCGAATTCCGGCACTTTTCTAGCGGACAAGACTGGTTGAGGTAGCTTGTAGAAGTCTAGTAAATCTGGAAGTTTCCTGTAGCGGTATAGGTTCATAGGCAGGCCTTGAATGGAAAAAGTCTCATTAATCAGCTCTTTGGTTTCCAGTAGTGGATATCGTTCGTTTAGGCCATGAATTTACTCGGGTAAGCGCGAGGTTGCTCGGTTTCCTCAAACAACTCTAACCACAGCCCAACAAAAAAAACCACTGTTTTTCCTTTGAAAGCAACTTACCGAATAACTCCTTTTCTCAATATCCGCTTAAGGGTCTACCCCCAGAAGTAAAGTGAAGTAAATGCGGTTGTAATGTGGCACTTTTGGTTGGAGGAGAGCGAAAGACAAGATCTCTATTCGTTGAGGTATCGGTATCGGTAGTAGTAGGCTTATGGGAAGACTGTTTAATCCTATAACGTAGCCATCCCATCCCTACCCTGCTGTAGATACGGTAACGGGTCCTCGTCATCGATATCCATCCCAAGAACGGAAAACGGATCCTTTCTATCGGAAGGGACGAGCAAATACGCAATATACTCGGCATCCGATGGAGGCTCTACAAGAGTTGAACTTACACACCTTTATGATACTAGCCTTTAGGCCACAGCAAGCTTCCACTCCTCAACCTCCCTAAACTCTACTTACTACTTACTCTAATAGGAGTTGACTTGCTTTTGGAGTTCTTACTGGATATGAATAGAAGTTAGGGCATGGCATTGACAGTGGTACTAGGGAATTGGTATAGATAGCTACAGTAGCAGTTGTAAAGACTAGGGCTTGCTTTTGTAGGTAGTAGTCTTGGGACACGCCGGCAATGGGTATTTTGAGCTGCAGCAATTGGATGTCAAGACGACCATAGAGATTTGAGCTGTAAACACAAGAAGTAACCGACACATTTTGAGTTGGGTTGAGTAAGCTCGCAGTTCCTCAATAATAGACTTGCACCTGGGAGAAAGGGATAAAATGGATCAGGTTGAATGCATGGAATTGGCACTCAACAGGAAAGCGAAACTAACCTTTCACTCCCCACTCTTTCCTATCCTCGTAGAAAGTCCTTTACACGCCGGGCAACCGGACCAAAAGGGCCGCTTTCCCGTTGCTGTTTGCGCTAAACTTGGTTTTGATCCTTGGTTTTTGTTAGCTCCCGAGCCTTTACTTGTCAAAGCCTTCGCTCTTTGTTCAAAAGCGCGGATGGATCTATGAGGCTATGTGTGGACTATCGCTCTCTCAATGAAGTGACAATCAAGAATAAGTAGCCATTGCCCAGGATCGATGATTTGTTTGACCAATATCAGGGCAGGGTGCGTATCAGCTATTCCATGGACTTCAGGTCTGGGTATTCTCAAATGAAGATTCGGCCGTGTGATATTCATCAGATATCTTTCGTGACGAGATGCGGGCTCTACTTAAGTTAAGTGAAGTTCGGGTCATTCCAATACCAGTTTTAGGGCTGGCCTTCCCCGCAACAAGGATGTGAACTCAGACAAGCAAGAAATCTCAGAGGATGCGCTAACGCTATACGGCTTTCATGCTAGAAATCTATCTATATAATGATAATGCGAGCCGAGCATTTCACCCTATCTACTCACGGCAGTGCAACCTATCAACCGGGAAAGGTCACCGTAGACTAAGCTGGCGCACCTTACAAGAATGACAAGACAAACTCTTTACCAGCATTCCTGATACCGGCACTGCCCACTAATCTCGATCTTGAGAATCACTACCCTCTCTCTCTAGCTAGCTATCCCTCTCTCTCTAAGTCTCGGCTTTTATAGCCCGATTACAGCAGCTGCAATTCTGTAAACGAAATGTAAAGCAAGAGAGGAAGCGTAAACTGAAAACGTAAACTGGTGGTGTGGTAAAGTAAATGGAATCATGGCCGTTGGATGCTCTTCATCGACGGTCCTCGATTCTTCTCATGACAGGCCTCCCCTCTTGAAGCAATCCTTGTCCTCATCCTCAAGGATATCGTTCTGGGAACCAAGCCTTCAGCGTTGCATAGCATAGTCGAACTGTGGAAAAGAGCTTTGAATGAAACTGCAATCTTCCCAAGTTGAGTCTTCTGCCGCCAGATTAATCCTCCATTGAGATTTCACCACCATACCGTCAGAAACAGAACGAGTGCTCAACACTGCAAATGGTTCCGTTTTGATCATCTGAGGTGACCATAGGAAGTGGGAACAGCTTTAGGCCCAAGATGCTTCTGAAATTGGCTCACATGGAAGACTGGGTGAATCTGTGCAGTGTGAGGCGCAAGGCTGCTGGACCAATTTTCTGAAGAATAAGAAAGATAGAACTTTCTAGCTAG